ATGAAAAAATGATTATATTCAACTAATCATAAAGATATTGGAATATTATATTTTATTTTTGCAATTTGATCAGGAATAATAGGCTCTTCAATAAGAATAATTATCCGATTAGAATTAGGAACATGCAATTCTATTATTATAGATGATCAAATTTATAATTCTATTGTAACTAGTCATGCCTTTATTATAATTTTTTTTATAGTTATACCTTTTATAATTGGAGGATTTGGAAATTTTTTAGTACCTTTAATATTAGGGGCCCCTGATATAGCTTACCCACGAATAAATAACATAAGATTTTGATTATTACCACCATCAATTCTATTACTAACCATTAGAAATTTTATCAGATCAGGAGTAGGAACAGGATGAACTGTTTATCCTCCTTTAGCAAGAAATATATTTCACAATGGACCATCTGTAGATTTAGCTATTTTTTCTTTACATATTGCCGGAATATCATCAATTCTAGGAGCAATTAATTTTATTTCAACTATTCTAAATATACATCATAAAAATTTTTCTATAGATAAAATTCCTTTATTAGTATGATCAATCTTAATTACTGCCGTATTATTACTTCTATCTTTACCAGTATTAGCAGGAGCAATTACTATACTTTTAACCGATCGAAATTTAAATACTTCTTTTTTTGATCCATCAGGAGGAGGAGATCCAATTTTATACCAACACTTATTTTGATTTTTTGGACACCCAGAAGTTTACATTTTAATTTTACCAGGATTTGGACTAATTTCTCATATTATTATAAATGAAAGAGGAAAAAAAGAAACTTTTGGATCCTTAGGAATAATTTATGCCATAATTGCCATTGGATTTTTAGGATTTGTAGTATGAGCTCACCATATATTTACTATTGGATTAGATGTAGATACCCGTGCTTATTTTACCTCAGCTACAATAATTATTGCTATTCCTACTGGAATCAAAATTTTTAGATGAATTACCACCCTTCATGGAACTAAAGTTAATTATAACCCTACATTATGATGAGCTATAGGATTTATTTTTCTTTTTACTATAGGAGGTCTAACTGGAATCATACTTTCTAATTCATCAATTGATATTGTTCTACATGATACTTATTATGTAGTAGCCCATTTTCACTATGTTCTTTCTATAGGAGCTGTCTTCGCTATTATTGCAAGATTCATTCATTGATTTCCCCTAATTTCCGGATTCTCCCTTAATAATTTTTATTTAAATGTACAATTTTGAACGATATTTATCGGTGTAAATATAACCTTTTTTCCACAACATTTTTTAGGACTTAGAGGCATACCTCGACGATATTCTGATTATCCTGATACATTTTTATCATGAAATATTATTTCATCTATTGGGTCTATAATTTCTATTATAAGTCTAATTTTATTATTATTTATTATTTGAGAAGCTTTATCATCAAAACGTAAAATTATTTCAATATTTTTTTTAAATTCATCAATAGAATGATTAAATTTTTATCCACCAAAAAATCATAGATATGATGAAATTCCATCAATTTTTTAATATGGCAGATAAGTGCAATGAATTTAAATTTCATTTATAAAAAAATTTTTTTTATTAAAAATTAATACTTGATCATTATCCCTCCAAAATTCAAATACCCCAATTTATGATATAATAATCTTTTTTCATGATTTTACTATAATAATTTTAATTTTTATTACTTTAATAATTTCATTTATTATATATAAATTAATTTTTAATAAATTCATCAATCGATTCTTATTACAAGGGCACATAATTGAATTAATTTGAACAATTACTCCTATATTTATTTTAATATTTATTGCAATCCCATCTATTAAAATCTTATATCTATCAGATGAAATGCATAATAATAAACTTACTTTAAAAACTATCGGTCATCAATGATATTGAAGATACGAATACTCAGATTTATCTAATTTAACATTTGATTCTTATATAATCCCATCTGATTCTTTAAATATTAATGAATTCCGATTATTAGATGTTGATAATCGATGTATTTTACCATTTAATTTTCCCATTCGAATTTTAACTACATCTATAGACGTAATTCACTCTTGAACAATCCCATCTTTAGGTATTAAAATAGATTCCACACCTGGACGATTAAATCAAATATATTTATTCATATACCGACCTGGATTATATTATGGACAATGTTCAGAAATTTGTGGTACAAACCATAGATTTATACCCATTGTTATAGAAACAACAAACTTTTATTATTTTAAAAAATGATTATTAAATATAAATAATTAATTAAATTATAATAAATTTATACACTATAATCATTAAATAACCAAAATGTAAGTATTGATCTTTTAAATCAAACAATAATAGTTTAACGCCTATTTTTAATGAAAAAATTAGTTAAATTTATAACATTAAATTGTCAATTTAAAATTATTATTCAAATAATATTTTTTTATTCCTCAAATAATACCTATATTATGATTATTAATTTACTTAATATCTCTATTAACTCTTATAATATTAATATCTATAATTTATTTTATAAAAATATATTATATTAATAAAAATATTTACATTCATAACAAATTAAATCAAAATTTATACTGAAATTGAAAATGATAATAAACCTATTTAATATTTTTGACCCATCAACATCATTAAATTATTCATTAAATTGATTAAGAATAATATTAATTTTTTTTATTTTTCCTTATCAATACTGATTAATTCCATCTCGATATTTTATAACATGAAACTTAATTATAAATTTTATCTTTAAAGAATTTAAAATTTTAATTAATTTTTCATTCTCCAATATTATTATTTTAATAAGTATATTTTTATTTATCTTAATCAACAATTTTATAGGTCTATTTCCATATATCTTTACAGCTTCAAGCCATATAAGATTTAGATTATCTTTATCTTTAACTTTATGACTATCTATAATAATTTATAGGATCATTAATTATACAAATGATTTCTTAGCTCACTTAACCCCTCATGGAACCCCAAATATTTTAATACCCTTTATAGTTTTAATTGAATCAATTAGGCTCTTAATTCGTCCTATTACTTTAGCAATTCGATTAACAGCTAATATAATCGCAGGACATTTACTATTATGCTTACTAGGAACTACTGGAATCTCTATTAATAATATATTTATACTAATTCTTATAATTATAACTCAATTATTATTATATATCCTAGAAATTTCAGTATCAATTATTCAATCATACGTTTTTTCAATTTTAATTACACTATATAGAAGAGAAATTTAATGTAAAATTTTATGTCAAAACTCTATCATAATCATCCATTTCACTTAGTTTCCATAAGTCCCTGACCAATTCTTATTTCTTTTAGATTAATAAATAACTTAATCATAATTATTTGTTGATTTCATAAAATAAATAATTATTATATCATATTAACTATTCCAAGAACTATTTTATGTATTTACCAATGATGACGAGATGTTACACGTGAAGCTACTTTTCAAGGATGTCATACACAAATTGTATATAAAGGAATACGTATAGGAATAATTCTATTTATTATTTCTGAAATTTTATTTTTTTTTTCCTTTTTTTGAGCTTTTTTTCATTCTTCTCTCTCTCCAACCACAGAAATTGGACAAACATGACCTCCCTTAGGGATCATACCATTTAATCCCTTCGATATCCCATTATTAAATACAATTATTTTAATCTCTTCAGGATTAACAGTAACATGAACACATCACTCAATTCTAACAATAAATTTTAAAGAAAGATCATTTAGATTATTAATTACTATTATTTTAGGAATTTATTTTTCAACACTCCAACTTATTGAATATATTGAAGCTCCCTTTTCAATCTCTGATTCTATTTATGGATCAAGATTTTTTATTGCAACAGGTTTTCATGGATTACATGTCATTATTGGAACTTTATTTTTATTATCTATATATTACCGTTTAAATATTAATCATTTTTCTTCTTTACATCATTTCGGATTTGAGGCAGCTGCTTGATATTGACATTTTGTCGATGTAATCTGATTATTTTTATATATTTCAATTTATTGATGAACATTTTAATTACAAATTCTAAACCTAATTTTTTATTATTATCTTAAATTTATATAGTATAATTAATTACAATTAATTTCCAATTAATAAATTTAAATACATAAATTAATATAAATAATTATTAATCTAATTGTTATATTTATTTTTATAATAATATTTACAATAATATTAATACTAATTAATTTTATACTTTCAAAAAAAAGATTTACTAACCGAGAAAAATCATCTCCATTTGAATGTGGATTTGACCCAATATCTAATACCCGAATTCCTTTTAGAATTCAATTTTTTTTAATTAGACTAATCTTTCTAATTTTTGATATTGAAATCACCTTAATAATTCCACTTGTAATTTTATTTATAAAAATAAATCTAACTATAATTATATCTACTTTTTTTTTTATATTTATCCTTATTACAGGTTTATATTTAGAATATTTAGAAGAATCACTTGATTGAAAATTATAATATTATTATAATTAATATTCTTATTTAAAACTACAAATTTAATTTTTAAACACAATATAATAACTTAAAAATTAAAAATGGATATTAGTTAATTCTATAACATTTAAATTGCATTTATAAATAATATAATCACCATATATATATATCTAATAAACTATAACCACTATTATTATTTTTTATACTCTTTAATTATTCTTTACTATAAATTATTTATTATTTATATTTTATTATATAATTTAAAAATTCTCAAAGTAATTATTTACATTTAATTTCGACTTAAAAATTTGATTAAGTAATCTGAGAATTAAAATTAACTAAAACCAAAAAAGAGGTAATTTATTGTTAATAATTTTATTGAATTTTATAAATTCTAGTTAAATAAATAATTAATTTAACTATAAATAAAATAATATTAATAATTTTTATTAGTATTAATTATAAAATATATCTAAAATTATCTATCACTAAATTTATTAATCATTATTTAAATTATTTAAAGATATATTTATTATAAATTGAACTTCTAATTCAACCTTTAATGAATAAAAATTCATTATATATCTAAAATTTTATATAGTTTAAAATCAAAAAACATTATAATTTCAATATAAAAATAATATATCTAATATTTATAAATAATTATTTAAAAATATTTTTATATTATCTTAATATCTTCAATATTATGTTTTTAAAATTTATATAAACTATTTAAATATAATCATAAATAAATAATAAATACAAAAAATATAATTAATTTTATAAATATAAAAATTTTATAATTATAATTAAATTTACTATATTTTATTACTAAATTAATTATTAATATACGATTAGAATATTCTAATCATGTCTTATCTATATATCTGAAATTTTTACTTATAATTATTATTGGTTTATAAATTACTATAATTAAATAATTTAAAAACCATATTGATCTAAAAAAATATAAATACAAATATAACCTAATTATATCAAATGAAATAAAAAATTTACCTAAAATAATCCCAAATAAACATAATAATAAAGTTAAAATTTTTATATAAAAACATAAAATAGGAATATATAAATCAAAAAAAAAAAGCCAATTTAATATTCTACCAACTATAATCCTAAAAATTATTAATATTATTATAGATAAATTCATAGTAAAATTTTCCTTTACATATATATACCTATAAAATTTTATTTCTCCAAAAAATATATAATAAAATAATCGAAATGAATATATTACAGTAAATCTTAAAGAAAGTAAAATCATTATCAATTCAATAAAATTTATCTGATTCATAAAAATCATTTCTATAATTAAATCTTTAGAATAATATCCAGATATAAAAGGAAACCCACATAAAGATAACTTAGAAATATAAAATCTTATCATAGTAAAAGGAATTAATTCATTTAAAGACCCATAATTACGAATATCTTGATTATTATTCATTAAATGAATCATAATACCTGCACACATAAATAATAATGATTTAAAAACAGCATGTCTCAATAAATGATAAAATGAAATATAACTATAACCTAACCTTAAAATCATTATTATTATTCCTAATTGACTTAATGTAGATAATGCAATAATTTTTTTTAAATCAAACTCAACATTAGCTATAAGACCAGACATAAATATAGTTAAAATAGAAACATATAATAAAAACTTATTTATTCCTCTTAATATCAATAAATCATTAAATCGAATTATCAAATAAACCCCCGCAGTAACCAAAGTAGAAGAATGAACTAAAGCAGATACTGGAGTAGGGGCAGCTATGGCCATTGGTAATCATGAAGAAAAAGGAAGTTGAGCACTCTTTGTTATTGCAGCTAATAATAAAAATAATAAAATAATTCTATTATTTAATATAAAAATATTTCATCTACCATATATAATCATAACCCCAATAGATATTAATAAACCAATATCCCCAATTCGATTACATAATACAGTTACTATTCCAGAATTATAAGAGGAATAATTCTGATAATAAATTACTAAACAATAAGATACTAAACCTAGGCCATCCCAACCAAACAAAATTCTAAAAATATTCGGACTAATAATTATAATCAATATTGACAAAATAAATATTAATACTAATAATATAAAACGATTAATATTCAAATCATTTATTATATAAATTTTTCTATATAAAAAAATCATTGAAGAAATCAATAAAACTAACCTTATAAATATAAAAGAAATTCAATCTAATATTATAAACAATTCTAAATTTACAGATCTATATCTTATAACTAATCACTCTATTATAACTAAATAATCAAACCTAAATATTCATATACTTAAAAAAAAAAAAAATATTGAAAATATAAATATAAAAATTGAATAAATTACTAAATTAATAATAATTTAAAATATTTTAACAATATATATATATCTATAATCCCACAAATTATTATTTTTTTTTAAACTATTTAAATTTAATATTTATTAATTTTAATAAAAAATAATTAAATTTAATAAAACAAAAACTAAAGGATACAAATGTAAAATTAAAACTAATACATTTTTAACCAAAATAAACCTAATTTTTTTTTCAATATATACTTCCCCATACTGAATATATGAAAATAAATACAATGAATAAGCTCTCCTAAAAAAACAAATAATTATTAAAAAAATAAACATACTAAACCTTCACCTAATGACAGAACTAATTATTAAAATTTCTCTAATAAAATTTAAAGATAAAGGAAATGAAAAATTAGATGAACATAAAAAAAACCACCAAACAGTATATATAGGTAATAATGTTAACATACCTTTATTAAAAAAAATAATCCGACTATAAGTTTTTTGATAATAAATATTTACTATATAAAATAAACCTGAAGAACATAATCCATGACCAATTATTATAATATAAGATCTTAAAAATCCCAATTTCATCATAGTTATTATAGATATTAATAAAAAATTTATATGAACTACAGAAGAATAAGCCACCAAACTTTTTAAATCAATTTGAATTAAACAAACCAAACCAATCACAAACCTTCCTACAAGAGAAACTCTAAAAACTAAATAATTAAAATAAATACATCTATAAATAAAAATTATTAATAAACGAATTAAACCATATGTCCCCAACTTTAATAATACTGCAGCTAATACTATTGACCCATATACTGGGGCCTCTACATGAGCTTTCGGTAATCATACATGAAATATATAAATAGGCAATTTAATAAAAAATGCTCTAAAAATTATTAAATAATCAAAAAAATTAATATCATAATCATTTACATAAATTAATATCAAATTTATATTAAATGTACCAAATTGATTTAAAAATCAAAAAATATATACTAAAAAAGGCAAAGAGATAAATATAGTATACAATATTAAATAAAATCCCGCTCTTAAACGTTCAGGATTTACTCCCCAATAAATAATTAAAAAAAAAGTAGGAATTAATCTTACTTCAAAAAAAAAATAAAAAATTATTATTCTTAAAGATCTAAAAACTCCTACAAAAATAATTATTAAAACCAAAAATAAAAACATCTTAATCAATCTTCATCTATCTAATCTCATAAACATTAAACCCAAAATTCATATACTCAATATAACTATAAAAAACGAATAATTATCTAATCCAAAATAACCTAAAACAAAATGAATACAAATATCTTTAATTTCTATATATATAAATATATATATAAATCTTATAATAAACATTAAATTAAAATATAAATTTATTAATATACTTTTTAACTTACAACTTATTATAAAAATTATAAACATTAATATAAAAATAAATTTTATCATATTATATATATATATATATATATATAATAAATATTCCTTAAAAATACTCTAAAATTTACTCATCTTAAAAGAATAATATATCTCATTTCCTGAAAAACGAATAATTATAACTAATAAAGCAATCCCTAATACTCTCTCACAAACTCTAAAAACTAAATAAAATACTAAATAAAATTCAATTCTTAATATCCTAAATATTATAAATATAATCATTGAAATATTAATAATTATAATCTCTAAAAATATTAATACTACTAATATATATTTAAATAATAAAATTATTAATATTAATGTTATAAAATAAACCTGTATATAAATTATAATATCATAAAAAATTTTAAAAATATAAATTAAAATCTATTTATACTTTTAACTTATTTTTACCTATTTACATTTTTTAATAAATAAAAATAGCTTATATAGTTTAAAAAAAACATAAATTTTGTAAATTTAAGATATTTTAATTCAAAATCAAATTAAAGCTAATAATATTATATATATACATATCAGAAAAATATAATTATTATAATATACCTTTAATCTCCAAAATTAATATTCTTATTATTAAACTTAAACTATTTTCTGCTAAATAAAAATTAAACTAATTAAACAAATACATCTCCCCCCCCCCCCTCAATTTCTAAATCCTCTTAATATAACTCTATTATTTTACACACTTATTATTTATGATAAAATTTAATAGATTATTTTTAATCACAATAATAATAATTATTATAATATTAATACTAATCCCCAAAAATAACCTATTACACCCAATCTTAATTATATCTATAATTATTATATATAGAGTTCTTATGTCAATAAATATATCAATTTGAAAAATAAATTATATATATTCTATTATACTTTTCTTAATCATAATTAGAGGACTATTAATTATTTTTTTATATTTTTCTAGACTAATTTCTAACGAAAAAATAAACTTATCTTTAAATTTTAATATTATTTCAATTATCACTATAAATTTTATTTTAATTATATTAAATATTTTATATAAAAAACTATATAATTATAATATAATTTTTAAAACAAAAGACAATATATCTATTATAGAAGTTAACAATAAAAGATTTCAAAATATTTTAAATTTATATACTTATCCATTTAATAATTTAACAATCTTATGTATAAGATTCTTATTAATTAGACTTTTCTCTATTATTAAAATTTCTTCTCTAAAATCTAAACCCTTACGAAAAATTATTAATTAATAATTCATTTATTTTATTATGAAAAAATCTAAAATAATATATTTTTTAAATAACACTTTATTAAATCTACCAACTCCTTCTAATATTTCCTATTTATGAAACTTTGGATCATTATTAGGAATATTTTTAATAATTCAAATTATTAGAGGATTTATCTTATCAATACATTACTGTCCTAACACTTTACTAGCATTCAATAGAATTATTCATATTATTCAAAATGTAAATTACGGATGATTAATACATAATATTCATATTAATGGGGCTTCAATATTTTTTATTTGTATATATATTCATATTAGTCGAGGATTATATTATAATTCCTTTATACTAAAAAATACATGAATAATTGGAGTATCAATTTTATTCATTTCTATAGCAACTGCTTTCTTAGGATATGTTCTTCCATGAGGACAAATATCATTTTGAGGAGCTACAGTTATCACTAACTTAATATCAACAATCCCTTATATTGGAAATAGAATTGTATATTGATTATGAGGAGGATTTTCTATTAATAATGCCACACTAAATCGATTTTACTCATTACATTTTATTCTACCCTTTCTAATTTCAACTATAGTAATTTTACACTTATTTTTCCTACATACTACTGGGTCTTCTAACCCATTAGGATTAAATAGAAATTATTATAAAATTCCCTTCAATCCATATTTTTCCCTAAAAGACATTTTAGGTTTCATAATTTTTATTATAATATTTATTCTAATTATTCTTCAATATCCATATATCTTTAGTGATCCAGATAATTTTATTCCAGCTAATCCTATAATCACACCAATTCATATCCAACCAGAATGATATTTTTTATTTGCCTATGCAATTTTACGATCAATTCCTAGAAAATTAGGAGGAGTAATAGCCTTATTAATATCAATCTTAATTCTATATATTATACCTATAATAAATATAAAAATAAACTCATCTAGATTCTATCCTATTAACCAACTATTATTTTGAATTTTTATTAACTTATTTATATTACTAACATGAGCAGGATCACAACCTATTGAACCCCCATTTATATTAATTAGACAATTATTATCAATAATGTACTTTATTTTTTTCCTAATATTATATATATCATACAAATATTGAGATAATTATTTATTTAATTAAATATCAATACTATTATATTTTTTAAGTTAATGATCTTGAATAAGAATATATTTTGAAAATATATTATAGAAATACTAATTTTCTATTAACTTTTTTACATATTTAAATTCCACTCTTATTTTTCTACCTTACACTACAACTCTTTTTAATATATCATAAAAAACATAATCTTAAATCTAAATATTAATAATAAATAATTTAATACTAAAGGTAAAATAATCTTTCAACATAAATATATTAATTCATCATATCGTATTCGAGGCAATAAACCTCGCATAAAAATCACTAAACTACAAAAAATAATTAAATAAACAAAAACATAATAAATACATCTTCTACCAATAAATATAAATACCATTAATAAACTAAAAAACACAATCAACCCATATTCCCCTATAAAAATTAAAGCAAAACCCCCACTAAAATATTCAACATTAAACCCTGAAACTAACTCTGACTCACCTTCAATAAAATCTATTGGACTTCGATTTAACTCAGCTAAAACTCTAATAAAAAACATTACAAAAACAGGAAATATAAAAATCAAATAATTAACATAAACCTGCCATTTTATAAAATCTACTAATGAATATCTTTCTCTTAAAAGCATCAAAATTAAAATCATAAAAATAAATCTAACTTCATAAGATAAAGTTTGAACCATAGATCGCAAGGCACCTAATATAGAATATATAGAATTAGATGATCATCCTATTACTAATAAAATATACCTACTAACCCTCATAATCAAAATTAAAACTAATATTGAATAATTTATAAAATAAATATTAGTAATATAAGGATATATCAATCATATTATTATTATTATTAAAAATCTAAAAATTGGACATAATATATAAATATAATGATTAGATTTATAAATAAAAAATACTTCCTTTCTAAATAACTTAATAGCATCTCTAAAAGGCTGTAATAATCCTATAACCCCTACTTTATTAGGTCCTTTACGATACTGAATATATCCTAATACCTTTCGTTCTAATAAAGTCAAAAAAGCTACACCAACCAAAACTATTAATAATAAAAATAAAATACTAATAAAATTTATTATTATATATATATAAATTAATCCAATTATTACTTATATCCTTAACTAATATATACTTAAATTCTAAATTTATCACACTTATCTGCCAAAGTAATTATTTACTTTTAATAATTTAACTTTTATTAAAACAAATATAAAAATTTTTCAATTATAAAGTCCTTTCGTACAAATATAATTCAATTTTTTATAGATAGAAACTGACCTGACTCACATCGGTCTAAACTCAAATCATGTAAGATTTTAATAGTCGAACAGACTAAATTTTTAAACCCCTACATTTAAAATAAATCTTAATTCAACATCGAGGTCGCAAACATTTTTATTAATAAGATCTCTCTAAAAATATTACGCTGTTATCCCTAAGGTAATTAATTCTAAATTATAAAAATATAATCTTTATTATCATAAATTAATGTTTTTTCCTATTAAAGTTTATATAATTTAATAATCCTCCCAATTAAATATAAATTCTTAATAAAAAAATATAACTCCAACTAAAAATTAATTATTTATATAAAATTCTATAGGGTCTTATCGTCCCATAAATTAATTTAAGCATTTTTACTTAAAATTCAATTTCTAATACTATTTATAAGAAAGTATAAATTTCATTCATTCATTCATACCAGTCTTCATTAAAAAGACAAATTATTATGCTACCTTTGTACAGTCAATTTACTGCAGCCATTTAAATTTTAAATTCATTGAGCAGAACATATTTTAAATTATAATCAAAAAACAATGTTTTTAATAAACATTTGAACTTATTTAATTTGCCGAATTACTAATATATATATATATAATTAATTATTATATCCATTTTAAATCCTATTTAATAATTATACTAATTTTATCATTATTTCTTTTAATTCAATATTAATAAAAATATTTATATATTTTTTTAAATTATTTAATTACAAAAAATCTTAAAATTTATATATATATATATATAAATTATTAAATCCTTTTTAAAAATTAAATCAAATTTTATGAATATTTTTAACTACTAACTAAATTAAATAATAATTAAATTTTAAATTAACTTATAGTTTATCCCATAAATTTTTAATAAAACTAATAATCTAATCTATATATTTAAATCAAATCACTAAATTCTATCTAAATTAAATTTATTTATATAAAAACTAGATATCTTTATAATTGAATAAAATTTCTTCCCTATTTAATTATTTAAAATATTTATGCTACAATAAATTTCATAATTAAATAAATCTTATAAATTCGAGATTAATATCATTAAATAACCTTATTTTAAATTAATCCTAATACAAAAGGAACACTAAATTAAAACTTCTTATTATAATATTTATTCCTATATTACTTTAAATCATTTACATTACTTATTATATAATTTTTAAAATTCATTAATTTTCATTACTAAAAACTAAATCAACTCTAATATAACTTTATCTATAAATTTAAAACAACCAAAATATCATTTACATTAAAAATTATATTATTTATATAAAATCTTATTATATTTAATAATAATCCTCTCATTGTAAATGAATTATTTTTTATTAAACTAAAATTTTAATATATCTAAATACACTTTCCAGTACATTTACTATGTTACGACTTTTTCCATTTTTTAACGAAAATGACGGGCAATTTGTACACATTTTTATTTATATTTCAATTTATTTATAATAAATTTACTATTAAATCCTCTTTCATTAATTTTATATATAATTAAATCCAATAACTACATCTTAATTGTAACTCATTTTAACCTAACTATTCTACATTTTGATTTGAATTATCTTATTATCCTAAAATCTTAAATATTAAACACTCTTATGATAAATTTTAAACAACAATACATAAAAATATCTAACCTAGGTTCTTCTACTCGTGGATTATCAATTACTAAACAAGTTCCTCTAAATAAAAAATACCGCCAAATTATATATATTTAATGATTTACATTTAATACTTAAGACATTTATTTAACCTAAAATATTAGGGTATCTAATCCTAGTTTAATTCATAGTTTTTTTATTTTATTATTCATCTAAATCTTAAATATATATTTATTTTTTATATTTCACCAAAAATTAATAAATTCTTATTTTACTTAATTTAATCCCTTTTAATAATAATATCTTATTATTTATCTTATATATAAATTTACTCTAATAATTAGTTTAACCGCAATTGCTGGCACTAATTTTATTTATAATTAATTAATTTACTTTATCTTACTTTTATAAATTTAATAAAATTCTTATTATAAACTTTTTTATTAAATAAATATTAATTATTTAAATTTATTTATTTCAATATTTAAAAAATTTTTTATAATTATTAATTAAATAATAAATTTTATAAACTATAATTAAATTTAATTATTTTTTCATTAATTAATTTTAATTTATATTATTTATTTATAATACATTATATAATATAATCAATTTAAAAAATTATTTATATTTTTTATTAATTTATAAATTATTTTTTATAATTATTAATTTAATGTATATAAAATTTTATAATAATTTATTTAATAAATAATTTTTTATATATTTTAATGATTAATATATATATATATATATATATATAATGAATATTTTAATTTTTTATAAAAATATTTTAATTTTTTATAAAAATATTTTAATTTTTTATAAAAATATTTTAATTTTTTATAAAAAAAAAATGTAAATATTATACTATATTAATTTTATATAACTTTATTTTATATTTTATATAACTTTATTTTATATTTTATATAACTTTATTTTATATTTTATATAACTTTATTTTATATTTTATATAACTTTATTTTATATTTTATATAATATAAAAAATTCACTATAATTTAATTTATTAATAATAATTAAATAAGTAAGCTAAATAAAGCTTTTAGGTTCATACCCTAACTATAGACTTAATAATTAATCTCTTATTTATTAATTTTAATGAAATGCCTGAAAAAGGATTATTTTGATAGAATAAATTATACATATTTTAAATTTGTTTTCATTAAAAATAATTTAATTATAAATCTTATATTTAAAAGACTCAAACTTTTTCTTATAATTTCAAATATTATTATGCTTTATACATCAAAATATAGATAAAATAAATAATTAAATATTTTTATATAATTATTTTTAATATAAATTTTTATAATTAAAATATTATAATTATTAATTCTAAACTTATTTATTAAATATTTTATATTAATAAATTTAATATTAATATCATTTTTTTCTCTATTTATTAATGATCTTATAAATATCTGATTTTTAATAGAAATTAATAATTTTTTATTTATCTGTTATTTAATTACATATATAAAAAACAAAAAAATAATTTTTTTTTATTTTCTTATCCAAATTATTCCTTCAATGTTATTAATTTTAAGAATTTCTATTAATTTTATTAATATTATAAATAAAAATATTATTATCTACCTTACTTATATAGGGTTACTAATTAAATTAGGAATCCCCCCATTTCATTTATGAATACCTATTTTATCTTTATATTTATATTGAGATATATTATTTTTTTTATTAACTATTCAAAAAATTATTCCATTTTATATACTCTCTCTTACTTATATTGAAAAATATTTAATATTATTTATTTTAATTTCATGTTCTATTATCCCTCCCTTAGTAATATTTAATTTAACTAATATTAAAAAACTTCTAACTTATTCATCAATTAATCAAACAAGATGACTAATATCACTAATCTACTTTAAATCTATTTTATGAATTCTCTATTTAACCTTTTATTCCTTAATAATAATAATTATATTTTTTATTTTATCAGCCTATAAAATTTATTATAATTTTTTACACTTAAATTATAATTTAAATATATTTTTATTAATCATAACATTAAATATAGCAAGTACACCTCCATTTATATTCTTTATTATAAAATGATTTAGAATTTTTATTATAATTAATAATTCTTTAAATTTATTTAATATTATAATTCTTATAACTATAAGATCTTTTATTATATTTTTTTTATATATTAACATAATATATTTAAATATATATATTAATTTAATTAAATCTAAATTATTTTATATTAAATCGTCTATAAAATACTTTAAACTTTATCAAATTTTAATATTTTTTTTCATTACATTTTTTATTCCAATTATTATAATTATTTAAAACATTATTAATTATTTAATTAAAAGATTTTAAGTTAAATTTAAACTTTAAACCTTCAAAGTTTAATATATATATATATTAATTAAATAATTATATAAATCTTATTTTCATATTTTAATTTTTTAAAAAATTTCTTTAAATTTGCAATTTAATATTTTTATAAACTATAAAATAAATTTTATTTATAATTATTAATTTATCATCTATTTCCAATAAATTATATGTGTATATATTATAATGTTAGAAATAAAAAATTTCATAAATAAATTTACAATTTATTACTTTAATCAGACATAACATTTAAAATTCTTATATATATATATAT